ATCCAAAGTTATATACAAATCACTACCCCCTTTTTTGTATTTCCTTAATTTATTTCCTTAATTGAATTTCGTAGGACGAAGTTCCTTAAAAACCTCTGCCTTCTTTAAAATATCCTGAACAGTTTCTGTAGGTTGAGCCCCTTTTTCAAGGAAATATAAAATAGCAGGAACATTTAAATAAGTTTGATTCTTTATCGGATCATAAAAACCTACTTTCTGAAGATCTTTTCCTTCTCTTCGGGATCGAACATCAATTGCAACGATTCGATAGACGGCTCATTGGGATAGATATAGATGAACAACACCCCCCCTAGAAACGTATAGGAAGCTTTCTCCTCGTACGGCTCGAGAAAAATGATTGAGTCGAAGTTTTGTCTCTCTATGGAATTCTATCTAAGAAATGACAACTGGATCCATAAAATGATCAAAGTAATTAAAGATGTAAGTCGTTTTTTCTTCGTTCTTCCTTAAAATGAAAAAGAAATCATTCGTATTCTCATAACTCAAGTTGGATAACTTTCAAATAGTTCAAAGGAAAATCTTTCGACAATTTCATTTATTGAGCGGTCTTTCCTCCTTTTTTGTTTGTCTCGTTTAAAATTGGATTCTTCAGTCTGATCCAGTTATTAAGACAATTAAAAGGTGTTTCCTTGTTCTGGGATCCTTTATCTTTGTTTTATTTTAAATCATTGGGTTTAAACATTACTTCGGTGCTTTTTAATCCTTTCAAAATGGCAGCAACATACCCTTTTTGCGATTTCTATGAAAAAATCCTACCAGATGGTGGATTCCCTCGTGAAACACTTTGGATCGAAAAAGTTTGATCAATTCCAATTAATTTTTTAATTTGAAACTTGCTCGAATTGGATTCTTTCGATTTCCATACCTAAGATATATTTACGAAGTTGTTTCAATTTTTTTTATTGATTGGCATTAACCCTAGACCCTTGCCCCGAGAAAGAAATTAATACTTTCTACTCGAGCTCCATCATGGACTATTTACATTCCAAGACAACAAAAAACGAGGGGTTCTAGTGAAACAGAACCAATGATGTCGAGCTAAGAGCACCTTCATTCCTACAAAAAATGGTGGATGTACAAATCCACAACGGATCGTGTCCTTCAAGTCGCACGTTGCTTTCTACCACATCGTTTCAAACGAAGTTTTACCATAACATTCCTCTAAGAACCGGTATGGAATTGATTCAATTATGGAATCATGAATAGTCATTGGTTGGGCTGATGTATAAACACCATAATCTATAGTATTTTCTATATCTATATCTATAGTATATAGATATAAATAATACTATAGATATAGGTGGATAAGATTTTTTTGAAGAAGTCTTAGTAAAACCCCATCGCTAATATTAATTTGTCTAACATTATAATATTAATTAATAAATATATATATATTTATATAAATAATAATCAATAATAATAATCAATAAGACGAATAAACGAATTCTTTTTGATTCTGCATCTTCACGTGACTTAATAGGAGAGAAAGATTCAGCTTCTAAGGAATGATTAAAACTATTTATCTTTCTAAATTTATTCGAAATTTAGAAAGTTCCCCTTTCGACATCATTATTCCAAGAAAATTTGATAGTTAAAAATAACTTTTAATCAGCTTAGGAAATAAAGATAAGTCTTTTTTTTTTCATCTGATTGATAAAATCCAAAGAATGGGAAGGGTTTCGTATCTATCAATTCAATCAAATACACTGAGCAATTGTCACCGTTTAGAGATATTGAAATGAACGCCTTCTCATTACTGATTAACTCCTATCTACCCCATTCTATGGGACTGATGCAGCATAAATCAAAAGAAGGGAGTGTCCTAGTCTTTTTTATTTTTACGAAATGCAAGCTGTCTAGGCACAAAGCCAAACAAGTCCAGATTAAGTCCAGTTTTTGCTCCTTTTTTTCTATTTTAGCCTACCTCATTGATTAAGAATTAAGAGACTTAGTGAATTTAATTATTACCAAAAACCTCCTCTTGGCGAATGGATTCTTTCGCATCTCGATTCAGTTTTTGAAAAAAAAAAACGATTCATCGAAGAAAAAAATCAGAAACAACAATCACATTCCAGCTAACATTTCTATTTTAAACAGAACCAGAACATTGTTAAAAAAGCAATCTATATTGTCAGAGAATATATATGTTCTGGGACGGAAGGATTCGAACCTCCGAATAGCGGGACCAAAACCCGTTGCCTTACCACTTGGCCACGCCCCATTTATATTTCTATGCGATACTAATAAAGTATATTGCTGATTTTGTTTGTTTGTCAACTCTAGCCCAAATATCTATAGAATAGATTAGATTGGTATTCGGATTTTTCTATGTTTTTGGTATGTGTAGATATAGAATTCAACTTAATTTATTGATCATTACATATAATTCAATTAAGATATTGTATGAAAATATGATTTTTTCGATTCTCCTTTGAGAAAAGGAGGATTTTTGATTGGGTGGGTTCAAAGAAAAAGAAGG